TGCAACTTTAGCCGCGGCTTATATAGGTGAATCCATGGAGGGCCATCATTGAAATAATCTTTTTTTTTTTTCAAACCTCAGGGTCCGGCTCAAGATAATTTACTTAGGGAATATCCAACTAGGCCGATATGGTAATGGAAAAAATTATGATATTTGATATTAGAGGGTTGGTTGTAAAAAAAGGAAAGAGATCGAAAAGATCTTTTTGCTAAAAACCCCTTTCGTCCACTCCCCCCCTCAATGAATATTAGATTTCTATCGCATTATTCAAATTCAAAAAAATCGCGAACAGATTCCCGTTTCAGTTGATTTTATTCAACGATTGACCAAATGAAAATAGTAATATAATAAATAACAAATTGCATGAACTTAGATCAATCTAATAATGATATTTATATGCAACGATTTGATTTGGACTAACCAATTTGTTTGTCCATTTAAATTGGATCCGGCGGAATAATGATAAAGAAGGGGGAGGGGGGAAAAGAGTTTACAAAAAACAGAATTCATAAAAATGGGTTGGTTCGGATAGGTTAGGTATATGTAATTGAATGGCTATAAATAAGTAAACTCCTGTAGATGTTTCGACAATTGATTCTCGAATTCGATTGAATCTAAGATGGGTGCTTGGTTTACATTATGGAATAAAGGCATGTATATGTGATATTAGATATTGACTGGATATATATGAAATAAGGCTATATTTCATTTGTCCTACTTCTATGAATTTAGATGGGGATTCGAATATAAGCCCTTCCCTTTCTGTCTCTTTTTGACTGTGAATTGAATGAATAAACAAATGAAATTAAGAGAAACATGGAAGAATGCAATTCACAGTTTGGAACCAAGAAATGAAGAAGGAAAGTTGTATGTATTCACAAAGACTTTGTGGATAGAAACTAAAAAATAGATATTGAAGTAGTTCAGACGATTCAATAACAAAAATACTATTATTTCTATTTCTTCAACTACTTTAACTCGAAGTAACTAGGAACTTCGATAGGATGAATCCTAGTGACGGAATAATTAAGTCATAATTCGTTGGTTGGTTGTATCATTAACTATTTCTTTTTTTCTTTTTTTGGTACGAGGGAATTTATCATGAATCCACTGATTTCTGCCGCTTCCGTTATTGCTGCTGGATTGGCTGTAGGGCTTGCTTCTATTGGACCCGGAGTTGGTCAAGGAACTGCTGCGGGTCAAGCCGTAGAGGGTATCGCGAGACAGCCCGAGGCAGAGGGAAAAATACGAGGTACTCTATTGCTCAGTCTAGCTTTTATGGAAGCTTTAACAATTTATGGACTGGTTGTAGCATTAGCACTTTTGTTTGCGAATCCTTTTGTTTAATCTTATAAATATAAAAATTATTGACTTGGATTTGTCATTTGCTTTTTCGAATTATAGTAAGATTTCACTCCTACAATTACTTATTCGTTGACAAAATAACCCACGGGAAGGGCTGATTTGCGGATGAGGAATTGGTATACCGACTCGCTTTCATCCTTTCCCGCCCGGAGTCCAAGGGAAACTAAGTATTGGTAGTTCACACAACTCGAATACTTTTCAAAATAAATAGGAAAAAGGAAACTAAAAGAATAAATAAAAACGAGGGGCGAAGTGATACAAAAAGAACTCTAGTCAATTTTGTAGTCTATCTATAAAAGGAGATCCTATGAAAAATGTAACCGATTCTTTCCTTTCTTTGGGCCACTGGCCATTTGCCGGGAGTTTCGGGTTTTTTAATACCGATATTTTATCAACAAATCTAATAAATCTAAGTGTAGTGCTTGGTGTATTGATCTTCTTTGGAAAGGGAGTGTGTGCGAGTTGTTTATTTCAAGAATAGGCTGGATCCAACCAGCTGTACCCCCCTTTCGTTATAACTAGGAAAGAAAGGAAAAAGAAGGGTACATGATCTCGCGAATTACTTCGGAATAAATTAAGAAATTCTATGTAAGAATCATAGCATTTCGTGATTCGTTGGTAAAACCCCTTTGATTCTCTACCAACCAATAATGTAGGACCATTAACATGGTTAAAGCAAACTGTTTGAAGTTTAGATGCAGCATGGTAGTCTTTCTACCACTATGTTAATATAGAGATAGTTTAAAATAAATATTTTATCGATAGAGAACACTCCTATCGATATGAAACGCTTATTGTAAAAATGAAAAAGATGGGCATTTTGCCCCCTTTATCCAATGCTGAATCGACGACCTATGTGTTATGTATAAATAATAAATTTTTGGATTTGAAGAAAAGAAAAAAAGCAACAACTTTGCTGACAATTACATATTTTTGTCAGAAAGAGTCCTCTCAATATCTTAATCTGGCATTAATTTAGATATTTGTTGAATATGAACAAAGAAGAGAGGATAGGCCCGTCATTACATTTATCAAAAGATATGAGACTTTATTATAATTCTAAGTAATTGGGCGTGAGAGCCAAATGAATCGAAAGATTCATATTTGGTTCGGGAAGGGATTATGTAAGCTTTGA